TATGTCAACTTTTGTCTGACTACTAATTTCTTTCTAGATGATCCCTCTAGAAGAGAGTAATTCTAACAATCTTTCTAGTTACTTCGTTCTCTATTTTTATTTGAGACGGTCCTGAGGAAAGGGATTTTGTTTCCACCGAGCTAAAAAAACAGGTCGATGCCTCTAGTAAACCAGAGTCATCATTTAATAGCTATTTTGATTCAATTTTTTATTTGTAAAGCAAAAATTGAAGATTTAGTTACGATTAGAAACCTACTTGCTATCTTTATCCATGGATCCTTTACTCATACTGATTCAATTGGAAGTATTAATCCAATTCCAAAATTATGTTTCGTAATTTCATAATCCAATTTGTCACTTTCTAAGTGATCCTTGGATACAAATCACGAGAATGTATATTTTTTCTCGAATCCGTGATTGAGAGGTAAAGGATTTAATCCTTTTCTTTTTTCAAATAAAGTTTTTGGTCGGAATACGAATCAAACCGAAAACAAAGACCCTTTAACTATCAAAGGGTTAAAAAAACGAATCACACTTTTACCACTAAACTATACCCGCTACAATCCAATTATTGTATACAACTGGACCTTTTGTCGAACCGGAAAATGGGTATGATAAGATGGGATCATCAAAGAATCAAAAAATTTAGCATATTTACCCTCTTTTTTTTTTCGTTTTCGCGGATGGAAATAGTCGTTCTTCTTTTTTTGTTCGTGCTTGAATATTGCCTATTCCCTTTTTTTATATATTTATATATATTTATATTAAAACTTTATAATATATATATAATAAAGTTTATATAATACTATTTCTATACTACTATTATTTATTATTTATTTATAATTTATTTATATATTATATATAATTAATATAATTATAATAATATATAATAAAAATACTAAGCATTTTTGTTTTCAAATCAGATAAATTAAAAATTATCATTATTTTTCTATAATTAGTTGGAACAAAACAAAAAGAGGCCCGGCTGGGTACTGACCAGACCAGGCCGTATCAATAAGAAGGGTCTTTCGAACAAAATACGAAGGGGTCGCTTTTTGTTTTCTTTATATTGTTGGCACTTTCGAGCCCTTTTCTTTATTTATTCTTTATTTTTTTCATTTATTCTTTATTTATCGAAAATAAATTACTGATAAAAATTGTACATATCTATATAATAGATAAAGAAATACTCCTTATTTTTTTTTATGTGTAATCTAACCCAATTTTCAATTAGGAGAGATGGCTGAGTGGACTAAAGCGGCGGATTGCTAATCCGTTGTACGAGTTATTCGTACCGAGGGTTCGAATCCCTCTCTTTCCGGTTCCCTTGATGACTTTATTTATTTATTTTTTCAAATTTGGCAAATCGTTTGTTTTTATATAAACAAAAAATCCGAAGAAAATAGAAAAGAAAAACCCTTATTCTTCGCGCCCAGGATTACGTCCAGGATCATTAGATAGGAATCCAAAGATGAAGAGAGAAACAAAAAATATCACTACTGTGTAAACGAAGAGTTTGAGAGTAAGCATTACACAATCTCCAAGATAATTAAAAAAAAAAAGAGAATAGATCCTCCATTTTTCTACCACATATCCTATTTGGATATCAAGAGCCGAGTTTCTTTCTAGAAAAAATCACGAACTTTCGAGGAAATCTAGGAAATTTGTAAGAAATTTTTCAATTTAAATAATTTATTTAAATAATTTAGATTTTAGATATTTTAGATTAAGGATCTTATCGAAAACTTACAGCAGCTTGCCAAACAAAAGCTAAGAGAAAAAAGAACACGGGTATAACTGGCATAACATCTACGATTGGGTTCAAAAAAGCGTAGGCCTCGGGCAATTTTCCGAAGAAAAAACTACTTGAATAAAAGGCAGAATTAAGACAGATACAGATCAAACTAAAGATATTAAGCATAACAGACATTTTGTTCTTGGAGATAATTGCATTTTGATTGAATTATTGATATGATATAAGGAAAAAGGGGAAAATTTAGGTAGACAAAAAATCCTTCTTTTCTTTTGAACTCACCCAATCAAAAATCCTCCAATTCTCAAAAGAGAATAGAGGAAATCATACTTTCATACAATATCTTAATTGAATTATATCTAATAATCAATTTAATTCTATATAATTCTACTATATAATTCTATATTAATCCATATTATTAATTTATTAATCTATATTAATAAATAAATAGAATTCTATATTAATTATTATTATATTAATAAAAAAATCCTAGTAATAATCTAAATATCTATAGAATAAATTATATTGGAGTTGACAAATAACGAATACTGTAATATAATTTACTATTAAATAGTACTATTTTTTTTTTACTAATTATACTTTAGTAGTATGGTTACTTTCTTAGTATCGTTTAGTAGTATCGAAAGTAGTTTCGAATAGAAACCTAAATGGGGCGTGGCCAAGTGGTAAGGCAACGGGTTTTGGTCCCGTCATTCGAAGGTTCGAATCCTTTCGTCCCAGAGCATATTCATTATCTTAGACTAGAATAAAGATTTTGTTGAATGGGGTAACGTCTAATGTTAGCTGGAATTTTATTCTTTTTTTTTTTTTTATCTTTTATGCATGAATCATATCTTTTTTACACAAACTGAATTGAATCGCGTACAAATGACACGCAAATGTAATTGACTCTATTTCTGATCCAGGTAAATTGGGAACATGGGTTCCCAGAGTTGGAATTAAAAAAAAGGGTCTTTTCATCCTATGCTCCATCCCATCTTGTTTCGGGAAGTTAGTTATTTAGAAAAGTATTCCGTCCCATATTGATTTTCTATTTTATCAATATTTGGATTTTCAAGGATCCTATCTATTATTTCGTATCCTAGAAACTATATTTTTAGGAATTTTTATATAGATTTATTAAATCTAACTATTTTGGTACTAATGAAATTCATTCAAAGCCGATAGGATTAATTCTCCATCAAGTAAGGGGTTAGACTAAAAAAAAAGGAGCAACTTAATTTGGACTTGTTGGGATTTGTACCTAGCCAGTCCGCATCCCCGAGCATAATTCCCATTTTTTTTTTCTCTTCTGTCCCATTAGTCTTGTAGTACCCCGACATTAACTGAAGATATTAAAATTTCTGTGTCTGCCTGAATTGCATTAACAAAAAAAAATTAAAAAATAATTTAATTATATATGTAATTATATATCTATCCGAATCCGATGTATTTTCTTTGAATAAGTATTTCGTGTTTGGCCCTAATAAATAATTGTAAATTTATGTAACACTTAAAAGGGGGTGTTTTATGTTTTATATCTTTTATTCTCTTTTATTCACTTTCTATTCTATTATGTATGGATATTATATTATGTATGGCAAGATTCGATTAGCGAAATCTTGCTGAACTACACAGCTTAAACAAAATAAAAAAAATGAGGAAATGTTTAAAGTATATGTATCCTTCTATTCTATTTATTCTATTTTTGTGAAAAAGGTTTTTGACCCCCTCGATTTTTAATTTAAAAATGAAAAAATTTACCAAATATTTAACCCTAACTTTTAATCTATTATTAATATTAAATATATTATTAAATAGAAATTCTTTTTCATTTTAAATTAATTTAAATTAAGAGGACTTGCTAAAACTTATTCAGAAACCTCTTTACCGATTTGTAGCTATATTCTTTATTTACCGATCTATAGCTATATATAAAATATCTCTTCTATATTCTAAAGAATATTATAGAACAAAGGGATATAGATTACGATGTCTACAAACCAATGACTATTCATGATTCCATAATTGAATCAATTCCATACTGGTTCCAAATTAGAGGGATGTTATGGTAAAACTTCGTTTGAAACGATGTGGTAGAAAGCAACGTGCGACTTGAAGGACACGATCCATTGTGGATTCTTTCTTATATCCACCATTTTCGAAATGAGGGTGCTCTTGGCTTCGACATCCGTTGGTAACCTAAATAGTCCACGATGGAGCTCGAGTAGAAAGTATTAATTCATTTCTCAGGACAAGAATCTAGGGTTAATGCAAATCAATAAATTGGAGCAACTTCGTGAATATATCTTCGATATAGAAATGGAAGGGATCCCATTCGAGCAAGTTTCCAATTCAAAAGGAAAATTTCTTGGAATTAATAAAACCCTTTCGATCCAAAGTGTATCACGCGGGAATCTATTGTCCGTAGGATTCTTTGATAGAAGGAAATCAAAAAAAGGGGTATGTTGCTGCCATTTTGAAAGGATTAAGAAGCACCGAAGTAATGCCTAAACCCAATGATTTAAAACAAAGATAAAGGATCCCAGAACAAGGAAACACCGTTTTAATCGTCTCACTAACTGGGCCAGACTTAAGAATCCAAATAGATTTTAACCGAGACAAACAAAAAAGGGGGTAAAGACCACTCAATAAACGAAAGATTCTCTTTTGAATTATTGGAGAGTTATCTAACTTGAGTTATGAGTAAGAATGTTTTTTTTTATAAAAGAAGAAGAAAAAACAGACTTAAACTCCAGTCTAATTGATTTGATGATTTTATAGAACCTTTTGTCATTTATGGAATTTATTCGAATTCCATACCATAGATAAAACTTCAAATCCAATTCTTTTTTTTCTCGAGCCGTACGAGGAGAAAACTTCCTATACGTTTCTAGGGGGGGTGTATTGTTCATCTACATCTATCTCAATGAGTCGTCTATCGAATCGTTGCAATTGATGTTCGATCTCGAAGAGAAGGAAAAGATCTTCAGAAAGTAGGTTTTTATGATCCGATAAAGAATCAAACTTATTTAAATGTTCCCGCCATTCTCTATTTCCTTGAAAAAGGGGCTCAACCTACAGGAACTGTTCAGGATATTTTTAAAAGGGTGGGGGTTTTTAAGGAATTTTATTCTAATCAAACGAAATTGAATTAAGAATTAAGGAAATACAAAAAAGGGGGGGCAGTTTTTTGTATATAACTTTGGATAACCTTTCTCTACTCTTTTTTATCACCCCCCTTTTT